AGTAAGGTGCCTGAAAAAAGGACAATTTTGATAGAATTGATCATGTGGCCCCCCACCTTTGCTACATTTAATAGAGTTAAACTATTTCCCTAAGTATCAAAAACTTATGTACATCATATACTAAAACGTAAAAAGATAAGCTAATTAAGCTACTGGGTTCATACCCCATTTATGAAAGTTCTAGCCTTTCTCTTTTTAATCTTAAATTTTTATAAATTAATATTTTTTACAACGATAATCAGAGGAACCCTAATCACTATTTCCTCATACTCATGATTTAGAATATGAATGGGCTTAGAAATTAATTTATTATCAATTATTCCCCTAATAAAAGATAATAAGAATCTGTACCCCGCAGAATCAGCCCTAAAATATTTTATTACCCAAACCTTAGCTTCTAACATTTTATTATTTTCAATCCTGTCCTCCCTTAATATAAGAGAAAGATTATCGATGTCCCACGATTATCTGACTTTAATTCTTAATTCCGCCCTCTTAACAAAGATAGGAGCAGCCCCATTCCATGCATGATTCCCCGAAGTAATGGAAGGCTTAAATTGAACTAACAGTTTAATTATATTAACTTGACAAAAAATCGCCCCTATGATTTTATTGTTCTACAATTGTTATTTCAGTATATTTTTTCTGGTTATTATTCTTCTCTCAACTGTAATTAGAGGTATTACAGGCCTAAATCAAACAAGATTACGAAAAATTATAGCATATTCTTCTATTAACCATATCAGATGAATATTGGCAAGAATACTTAATTCCCAAACTATCTGGATATTTTATTTCCTAACTTACAGAATTATCTCAATTAATATTATTTGAATTTTTAAAAAAATACAAATTTTCACCCTAAACCAATTATATTTTTCCCTAAACTCAAGTAAATTAATAAAGCTATTCTTTCTAATCAATTTTTTATCTCTAGGGGGACTCCCCCCCTTCTTAGGATTTTTCCCTAAATGATTAGTAATTAATAACCTCCTGCAAAATAATTTTTATCTTATAGGAACTCTCTTAATTATTTTTACTTTAATTACCCTATTTTTCTATCTTCGAATTACTTTCACCTCTTTAATAATTAATTTTAGAGAAAATCTTTATCTTAAATCCCCAACCCTTAGTTTTAGGATAATTTTTTTTAATTTTATTGCATTGAGAGGCCTTCTATTTTGTACAATAATATTTTCAACGTAAGGATTTAAGTTATTTAAACTATCAACCTTCAAAGTTGAAAATAGAAAAGGTTTTCTAAGCCTTAGATTTAGAAATCACCTTTAAATTTGCAATTTAAAATCATTATTGAATATAAGACTTGGTGAAAGAAATTTTTTTCGTTCATAAATTTACAATTTATTGCCTAACCTCAGCCATTTCACCGAACAAATGATTATTTTCGACCAATCACAAAGATATTGGTACATTGTACTTTCTTTTTGGTGCTTGAGCAGGAATAGTAGGAACATCCCTTAGATTATTAATTCGATCAGAATTAGGAACCCCAGGATCTTTAATTGGAGATGATCAAATCTATAATGTAATTGTAACTGCCCATGCTTTCATTATAATTTTTTTCATAGTAATACCCATTATAATCGGAGGATTCGGAAACTGACTAGTCCCCTTAATACTAGGTGCCCCTGATATAGCCTTTCCCCGAATAAATAACATAAGATTTTGGTTATTACCCCCTTCCCTAAGACTTTTAATTATAAGAAGAATTGTCGATAATGGGGCAGGAACAGGATGAACCGTTTACCCCCCATTAGCAGCTAATATTGCCCATAGAGGTTCATCTGTTGATTTAGCCATTTTTAGACTACATTTAGCTGGAATCTCCTCCATTTTAGGAGCCGTTAATTTTATTACGACTGTGATTAACATACGACCTAAAGGAATAACTCTAGATCGAATACCCCTTTTTGTTTGAGCAGTTAAAATTACGGCCATTCTTCTCCTTCTCTCCCTTCCTGTACTAGCAGGAGCAATTACCATATTACTTACTGACCGAAATTTAAATACATCATTTTTTGATCCAGCCGGAGGAGGAGATCCTATCCTATATCAACATTTATTTTGATTTTTTGGGCACCCAGAAGTCTATATTTTAATTCTCCCTGGATTTGGAATAATTTCCCATATTATTAGACAAGAAAGAGGGAAAAAAGAAGCCTTCGGAACTTTAGGAATAATTTATGCCATAATAGCAATTGGATTATTAGGATTTGTTGTATGAGCCCATCATATATTTACAGTTGGAATAGATGTTGATACCCGAGCCTACTTCACTTCAGCTACAATAATTATTGCTGTCCCTACCGGCATTAAAGTTTTTAGTTGATTAGCCACCCTACATGGAACACAAATTTCTTACAGGCCAGTATCCCTCTGAGCCATTGGATTTGTTTTCCTTTTCACAGTAGGGGGACTAACTGGAGTAGTCTTAGCCAATTCATCTTTAGACATCATACTCCATGATACTTATTACGTAGTAGCTCATTTTCATTACGTCCTTTCTATAGGTGCCGTATTTGCTATTTTAGCCGGATTAGTTCAATGGTACCCTCTATTCACAGGATTAACCTTGAATAATAAATACTTAAAAATTCAATTTTTAATCATATTTATTGGAGTAAACATAACTTTTTTTCCTCAACATTTCTTAGGCTTAAGAGGAATGCCTCGTCGATATTCAGATTACCCCGATGCTTTTACCCTTTGAAATATTGTCTCATCAATTGGATCAATAATTTCTTTAATTGCAGTAATTTTACTATTATATATTTTATGAGAAAGATTATCCTCCCAACGAAAAAGTCTTTCAACTTTAAGAATAGTAACCTCTATTGAATGAATGCAACATCTCCCCCCTGCTGAACATAGATATTCTGAACTTCCAATTTTAACTAGGAATTTCTAATATGGCAGAATAGTGCATTGGATTTAAGCCCCAAATATAAAGCTTTAACTTTTTTTAGAAATTGCTACATGAAAAACCCTTCTTCTTCAAGATAGAGCCTCTCCCCTAATAGAGCAACTTTTATTCTTTCACGACCATACTCTTATAATCTTAATAATTATTACAGTTTTAGTGAGTCAATTAATAATTACTTTATTTTTTAATAAATTTTCTCATCGACTACTCCTTGAAGGCCAACTAATTGAAGTAGTATGAACTATTCTACCAGCTTTAACATTAATTTTTATTGCCCTCCCATCTCTTCGACTAATTTACCTTATTGATGAAATTAACAATCCTATGATTACAATTAAATCAATCGGACATCAATGATATTGATCTTATGAATACTCAGATTTCAAAAATATTGAATTTGACTCTTATATAATTCCAGTTAACTCTATAAATAATTATAATTTCCGTCTCTTAGACGTAGATAATCGAGTAGTTTTACCCTATGAATCACAAATTCGATTAATTGTTACAGCTACTGATGTTATTCATTCCTGAACAGTCCCAGCTCTAGGAGTAAAAATTGATGCCACACCAGGACGACTAAATCAAGTCAGACTTTCAACAAATCGCACTGGTCTTTTCTACGGTCAATGCTCAGAAATTTGTGGAGCTAATCATAGATTTATACCGATTGTAATTGAAAGAATTTCCCCAAAATATTTTATTAAATGAATTGCTAAGTCATTAGAATCTTCATTAGATGGCTGAAAGTAAGCAATGGAATTTTAAACCATAACATAGTATCTCACGCCTACTTCTAATGGAATTAAAAATTTAGTTAAATTCATAACATTAGTTTGTCAAGCTAAAATTATTAAAACATAATAATTTTTAATTCCTCAAATAGCTCCTCTTAGTTGACTAACTCTTTTTTTTTTCTTTATTATAATTTTCTTTATATTTAATATTATAAATTTCTATGCATTAAACTATAATCCTAAAGAACAAAAAAAATCTAAATCTCAAACTATTTTTAATTGAAAATGATAATAAACTTATTTTCCTCTTTTGACCCTAAAACAAATTTTAACTTATCCCTTAATTGACTGAAAACATTAATTGGACTACTTATTATCCCCCCAATATTCTGATTAATCCCCTCTCGTCTTAATATTTTATGAATTAAAATCATTATAACTCTTCATAAAGAATTTAAAATTTTAATTGGATTCAATAAAACTCAAGGTARAACTTTATTATTTATTTCCCTATTCTCTCTAATTTTATTTAATAATTTTTTAGGGTTATTCCCCTATATTTTTACTAGGACAAGGCACATAACACTAACTTTAACCATAGCTCTCCCCCTATGATTAAGGTTTATAATTTATGGCTGATTAAATAACACTATTCATATATTTGCCCATTTAGTCCCTCAAGGAACTCCCCCTATTCTTATACCTTTTATAGTATGTATTGAAACTATTAGAAATATTATTCGTCCTGGAACTTTAGCAGTTCGACTTTCTGCCAATATAATTGCAGGTCATTTATTAATAACTCTTCTTGGGAATACTGGACCATCTCTTAATATTATAATAATTAATATCTTAATCATTGTACAAATTTTATTACTAATTTTAGAATCAGCTGTTTCTATTATTCAATCTTATGTGTTTGCTATTTTAAGAACATTATACTCAAGAGAAGTAAATTAATGAATCTTCATAAAAACCACCCCTTTCACTTAGTAGATGTAAGACCATGACCACTATTAGGAGCTTTAGGAGCTATAACTACTATAATAGGTTTAATTAAATGATTTCACTTTTATAATAATGACTTATTACTTTTAGGATTTATCATTACTCTTTTAGTTATATATCAATGATGACGAGATATTACCCGAGAAAGTACTTATCAAGGACAACACACATATATTGTAACTATAGGGCTTCGTTGAGGAATAATTCTTTTCATTACTTCAGAAGTATTCTTTTTTATTTCTTTTTTTTGAGGATTTTTCCATAATTCATTAAGCCCAAGTATTGAATTAGGAATAATTTGACCCCCTAAAGGTATTCAAACCTTTAACCCCTTAGAAATCCCCCTATTAAACACATTAATTCTATTAACCTCAGGATTAACTGTTACTTGAGCTCACCATAGACTTATAGAAAATAATTATAAACAAACTTTACAAGGTCTTTTATTAACCGTAATTCTAGGAATTTACTTCACAATACTCCAAGCATATGAATACATTGAAGCACCTTTCACTATTGCAGACTCTGTTTATGGTTCATCATTTTTTATAGCAACAGGATTCCATGGATTACACGTAATTATCGGCTCAACATTCCTCTTAATTTGCCTAATTCGACATATACTAAATCATTTTAGATCAATTCATCATTTTGGGTTTGAGGCAGCTGCTTGATATTGACATTTCGTTGATGTAGTATGACTTTTCCTTTATATTTCAATTTATTGATGAGGTAGATAATTATTTATATAATATATATATAATTATATTTGACTTCCAATCAAAAAAACTAGAAATCCCTAGTATAAATAATTAAAATACTTTGTATACTATCTTTTATAATTATAATTATTACATTTATTATAATTATTTTAATTAATTTTTTGTCTAAAAAAAGATTTATAGACCGAGAGAAAAGATCCCCATTTGAATGCGGGTTTGACCCCAAAAACTCAGCTCGAATACCTTTTTCCCTTCAATTTTTCTTAATTGCAGTAATTTTTTTAATTTTTGACGTAGAAATCACCTTATTATTACCATTAATTATTACTTTAAATATTTCTAACTTAATAAATTATTCTTTTATTACTTTATTTTTTATTATTATTTTAATCATAGGACTATTTCATGAATGAAACCAAGGTGCTTTAAATTGAGCAACTTAGGATAATAGTTAACTATAACATTTAACTTGCACTTAGAAAGTATTGAATATTCAATTTATCTTTAATAAGAAGCAAATACTTGCATTTAGTTTCGACCTAAAAATTTGACGACTCCGTCCTTATTTTAATTGAAACCAAAATAGAGGTATATCACTGTTAATGATAAAATTGGAAATTTCCCAATTAAAGAAATATGTTATTCAAGATTAAGCTTCTAACTTAAATCTTAAGCGATGAAATTTCGTTTATATTTCTATTTATATAGTTTAATAAAAACATTACATTTTCACTGTAAAATTAGAAATTTTCTTATAAATTACTTAAAAATAATTCTATTACCTTAATATCTTCAATATCATGCTCTATTTTAAGCTATTTAAGTAAAATATCAAAAGTAAAATTCTAACTCAAAAAATCATCAATAAAAAATAAATTTTTAAATGATTAATAGATAAAAATTGTAATTTTTGAGACAATATTTTTAACTTTATACTTAAATTTTGACCGCCATAAAACTCTATCCATCCTTGATCAAATCTTTTATTGTAAATTTCTCCTATTTGTAAAGGTAATTTAATAACCCCTAAAGTAGAAATAATTGGCATATTTCATATTATAGCTAAAAACCTTCTTAATGTTAATAATTTTAAAGATTTTAAAGAATAATTAATTTTAAACTTTGCTATCTCATACCCTAGATATATCCCTACCATAATTATAATTAAAGTTATAATTTTAAATAATAAAGGTAAACAAATAAAATAGGGAGTAGAAAATATCAACCATCTTAAAACTCTACCTCTAAAAACAACTAAAAAAATTAAACCCCCTATTCCTTTTAATATATTTCCGCCTTCTTCTACCAGACAATTCACCCTAATAAAATTAAAATTTCCTACTAATCTATAATAAGTCAAACGAAACCTATAACAAACAGTTAATCCAATAGAAATATAAAATAATAAATAAATAAAAATATTTAATACATTTATTGACATAACTTCAACAATTAGATCTTTAGAATAAAACCCCGATAAAAAGGGTAGGCCACATAAAGAAAAATTACAAATATTAAAAAAAGCACAAACTATCGGCATTTGATTAACCATCATTCCCATATAACGAATATCCTGGCAATTCCTTAATGAATGAATTATCGCCCCCGCACATATAAATAATAAAGCCTTAAATAAAGCATGAGTTAATAAATGAAAAAATGCTAATTTATACCCCCCTAAAGCTAAAATTCTTATTATTAAACCTAACTGACTTAGAGTTGATAACGCAATAATTTTTTTTAAGTCAAATTCAAAATTAGCCCCCAAACCTGACATGAACATTGTTAAACTAGAAAATAGTAATAACACTAATATTAATTTTTCAGAAAAAGCAAAATTAAATCGAATTAATAAATAAACCCCAGCAGTTACTAAAGTAGATGAATGAACTAAAGAAGAAACAGGTGTAGGAGCTGCTATAGCAGCCGGTAATCAAGAAGAAAAAGGAATTTGAGCTCTTTTAGTTATAGCAGCTAAAACCACTAAAAAAGAAATTAATTCTATAATAAAATCGCTTTTAAAAAATTCTAAATAATAAATAAAATTTCATCTACCAAAATTTAATATTCAAGCAATTGATAATAATAAAGCCACATCCCCGATCCGATTAGTTAAAGCTGTTAATATACCTGCATTATACCTTTTCACATTTTGATAATAAATTACTAAACAATAAGAAACCAATCCTAAACCATCTCAACCTAACAAAATTGAAATTAAATTTGGCCTAATAATTAATAACATCATTGATAAAACAAATATTACTACCAATAAAATAAAACGATTTAAAGCTAAGTCCCCAAATATATACTCTTCCCTATAAAAAATCACTACTCTCGAAATAAATAATACGAATCTTATAAAAATTAATGATATTCAATCAAAAAATAGAGTTATCACAATTATTGATCTATTTAATCTTAATAACCTTAATTCAATAATAATTCTATAATCCCAAATTAAAAATAATGTTCCTATTAAAAATAAATTTATTGATAAAAATAAAAATAACCTAAAATAAACTTTACAAATTGACATTATCCAAAATATATTTTATATCTTTGACTCCACAAATCAATATTTTATTTAAACTATTTGAATAAACTCACAACGTAAATACCTCCCCCTTTAAAATTAAAATATTCAAAGGAAATCAATGTAAAAATAACAATAAATATTCACGAAATGTCCCCCTATAAATTGAATAAATTCCAGAATAAACTTTTCCATGTTGAGAATAGGCATATAAAAATAAAGAATAAGCAGCTCTAAAAAAAGAAATCAACCCTAAAAATAATATTAATAAAGCCCTAAATCTAACTAAACTATTAATTAACATAATTTCCCCCACCAAATTAAATGAGGGTGGGGCAGCTATATTAGAAGATCTCAATAAAAACCATCATAATGACATTCTGGGAATTAAATTTAGTATTCCTTTATTTAAATAAATTCTCCGACTATTTATTCGTTCATAAGTTATATTAGCTAAACAAAATAAGCCAGAAGAACAAAGCCCATGAGCCAATATTATTACTAAAGAACCCCAAAATCCTCAAATATTTAAAGTCATAATCCCCCCTAAAACTAAGCCCATATGAGCTACTGATGAATAGGCAATTAAAGATTTAATATCACTTTGGCGCAAACAAATTAATGAAACAAAAAATCCCCCTATTACTCTAATTACAATAAAAATTAAATTAAATTTTACCCCAATCTCTAAAAATAACCCCAATAAACGCMTAAGTCCATAGCCTCCTAATTTTAATATAATTCCAGCCAAAATTATAGACCCAGAAACAGGGGCCTCAACATGAGCCTTCGGTAATCATAAATGAACAAAAAATATAGGTATTTTAACAAAAAAAACAAAATTCATACATAAATATATAAAAATATTTAAATTTTTTGTTAAAAAATAATAATCTAATCTAAATCAATTTTCATAATAAAAAAAAATTGCTACTATTATAGGTAAAGAAACTAATAACGTATAAAATAATAAATAAATACCAGCGTCTACACGTTCTGGTTGATACCCCCAACCAATAATTAAAATTAAAGTCGGAATTAACCTAATTTCAAAAAATAAATAAAAAATAAATAAATTTATTGATGAAAAAGCTATAAATAAAGAAATTATTAAATTTACTATAACAAATAAAAACAAGTTTCTATAATTTTTTAACTTAAAAATTTTTTCTCTAGCTAAAATTATTAATCTACAAATTCAAAACCTCAATAAAATCAAACTAAATGATAAAAGATCATTCCCTAAAAAATATGATACCCTAACTCATATAAATCTTAATGAAATATTAAATAAATATAAAAAACTTAAAATTAAAAAAATAAACTGTACTAATCAATATTCTGAAATAAAACATAAAGGAATCAATATAATTAAACTAAAAACAAATTTTATCATAGAGAAGAAAAAGATAAAACATAATCGTTTCCATGTGTACGAATTATTAAAACTAATATCGATAAACCTAACGACCCCTCACAAACCCTTATAGTTAAAAAAAATATTAAAAAAAAATAATCATACCTAATCTGTGATAAATAAATAAATATATTTAAATACAAAGAAATAATAATAAATTCTAATCTTAATAATATAATTAATAAATGTTTACGTTTTAAACCAAAAACCAATATTCCTGATAACGATAAAATTATAGAAAGACCCAAATATATTAACATTAGTTTTAATAATTTAAATAAAATATTGGTCTTGTAAACCAAAAATAAGAAATTCTTTTAAAACATCAAGGAAAAAGATAACTTCTTTATCTTTAATCTCCAAAATTAAAATTTTAATAAACTATTCCTTGATATTATATTAATTTTTATCAACTTATCAATTTCTTTAACTTCAATTTTCATTTTTTTAACACACCCCCTATCATTAGGAATAATCTTACTTATTCAAACTATTCTAATTGCTTTAATTACTGGATCAATAAGATTAAATTATTGATTTTCCTATATTATTTTTTTAATTATAATTGGAGGCATATTAATTTTATTCATTTATATAACAAGAATTGCCTCAAATGAAAAATTTAAATTTTCAACAAAACTTTTTATTGTATTTTTTTCATTATTTTTTATTATATCAATTTTTTTAACAATAGATCACTTCTTTTTCCACCAAATAAGATTTAACGATTTAATCCCACAAATTTCTCAAATAAATTTTAAATTCTCCTTAAGTAAATTTATTAACTGACCTAATAATTTAGTATTTTTAATAATAATTATTTATTTATTAATCACATTAATTATAGTAGTAAAAATCACTAATATTAACTACGGGCCATTACGACAAAAAAATTAATGAAAATACCAATTCGAAAAACTTCCCCTTTATTAAAAATCATTAATAATTCATTGATTGATCTCCCATCACCCTCTAATATCTCGACCCTATGAAATTTTGGATCTTTGCTGGGACTATGCCTTGGGATCCAAATTATTACCGGATTATTTCTAGCCATACATTATTGCCCTCATGTAGATTTAGCTTTTAATAGAGTAGCCCATATTTGTCGTGACGTTAACTATGGATGACTAATTCGAACCCTTCATGCTAATGGAGCCTCATTCTTTTTTATTTGCTTATATATTCATATTGGACGAGGAATTTATTATGGATCTTACAATTTAATTGAAACATGAATAATCGGTGTAACTATCTTTTTTATAGTAATAGGAACAGCCTTTCTTGGCTATGTTCTTCCTTGAGGACAAATATCTTTTTGAGGGGCAACTGTAATTACAAACTTAGTGTCGGCCATTCCCTACCTAGGAACTTCAATTGTTCAATGAATTTGAGGGGGGTTTGCAGTAGATAATGCCACCCTAAATCGATTCTTTACATTACATTTCCTCCTCCCTTTTATTGTAACAGCCTTAGTAATAATTCACCTCTTATTCCTCCATCAAACAGGATCAAATAATCCCTTAGGAACTAATAGAAATATTGATAAATTACCATTCCACCCATTTTTTTCCTCAAAAGATCTCTTAGGTTATTTAATCATAACTTTTATTTTAGTTTTTCTTACCCTTAGAAATCCTTACTTATTAGGAGATCCTGACAATTTTACTCCTGCAAATCCCCTCGTCACACCAGTTCACATTCAACCAGAATGATATTTTCTATTTGCTTACGCAATTTTACGATCAATTCCTAATAAATTAGGTGGAGTAATTGCTTTAGTTCTTTCTATTGCTATCCTTTATATCTTACCATTCTCTAATAAAAAAAAAATATTAAGAAATCAATTTTATCCAATTAATAAAACTTTATTTTGATCATTATTTACTATTATTCTACTTTTAACTTGAATTGGTGCACGCCCAGTTGAAGATCCCTACATCCTCACTGGTCAAATTCTTACCATTATTTACTTCTCTTATTATTTAATTAATCCTTTAATTGCTAAGCTCCAAGACAAAATTTTATTTTTATAGTTAATGAACTTGTAAAAGTATATATTTTGAAAATATAAAAAAGAAATAAAAATTTTCTATTAACTTATACTACTAGATTTTATTAACTAAATCAAAAAGGTAAAAATAAAAATTTTTATCCCTGCAAATATCATTAAAAAATTTAATGAAATAGGCAAATATCTTTTTCACGCTAAATACATCAATTTATCATAACGAAATCGAGGCAATGTCCCACGTACCCAAATTCAAAAAAAAGCTATTAAACTAACCTTTAAAAAAAATAATCAATTAATTAAATCCCCCCCTAAAAATAAAAAACAACAAATTAACCTTATAAATAAAATCCCCGCATACTCAGCTAAAAAAATTATAGCAAATCCCCCTCTTCTATACTCTACATTAAACCCAGAAACTAACTCTGACTCCCCCTCAGCAAAATCAAAGGGAGTACGATTAGTCTCTGCTAGTCTAGACACTAATCATATTAAACTTAAAGGTATTATTAAAAAAATAAATCAAATATATTTTTGAAATTTCATTAAATCTAAAATATTTAACCTTAAAATTAAATATAAAAAAGATAACAAAATTAAAGCTAATCTAACTTCATAAGAAATAGTTTGAGCCACTGCTCGCAATCTCCCTAATAATGAATAATTAGAATTTGATGACCAACCTGCCAATATAACTGTATATACCCCTAACCTTGAAATCCTTAAAAAATATAACATAGATAAATTAAATCTAACATTAACTCTTAAAAAAGGAATACATATTCATAAAACTAAAGCTAAAAGTAAATTTCTTACAGGCGATAAATAATATAAATTAAAATTTGATATATACGGATAAATTTGCTCCTTTGTAAATAATTTAATTGCATCCCTAAAAGGTTGGACTAACCCTACAAACCCAACCTTATTAGGACCCTTACGAATTTGAATATAACCTAAAACCTTTCGCTCTAATAAAGTCAAAAAAGCAACCCCTACTAAAACACAAATTACCAATAGCAAAGAAGAAATTAAAATCATAATAATATCTTTTACAAACAAGTATTATTTGTAAGCAATTACATATAATGATTCTAAATCAATCGCACTATTCTGCCAAAATAATACAATTGCTCATCAAAGTAAATAATATACCACATATTCGATCCTTTCGTACTAAAACATATAATTAATTTAAAGATAGAAACCAACCTGGCTCACACCGGTTTAAACTCAGATCATGTAAAATTTCAAAGGTCGAACAGACCTAAAATTTCTAGCTTCTGCACCAAAAATTAATTTTAATCCAACATCGAGGTCGCAATCTTTTTTTTCGATTAGAACTCTTTAAAAAAATTACGCTGTTATCCCTAAGGTAATTTTTTCTTTTAATCATTAACTATGGATCAAATTTTCATAAATAAATGGTTTTAAATAAAAAAAGTTTAATTAGTTTTTCAGTCACCCCAACCAAATAAAAAATAAACATTTACTTAAAAATACCTAACTATAAATATCCAATTCATATAAAACTCTATAGGGTCTTCTCGTCTTTTAAAAAAATTTAAGCTTTTTTACTTAAAAATAAAATTCTTTTCAAATAATTTAGAGACAGTACTTTTTTCATCCAACCCTTCATTCCAGCTTTCAATTAAAAAACTAATGATTATGCTACCTTAGCACGGTCAAAATACCGCGGCCATTTAAATCTTCAGTGGGCAGGCCAGACCTTAAATTATTATCAAAAAGCCATGTTTTTAATAAACAGGTGAAAAAATATTTGCCGAATTCCTTAAAATAACCTCCCCTACAAAAATTATTTTACAATCAATAAATACTAATTTAATCATTATAACAACAAATTTTAAATTAATTCATTCTATTAAATATAATATTTAAAATTAATAGAAATAATATATGATCAAAAATTAATTATAACACTTTATTAATAAAAAGCACTTCTAACCCCATAATTTTTTAAAACTACCCCTAATTTTTAAAAATTTTTTTAAAAGCTCATCCCCTTAAAAATAACCTGCTAATAACATTAAATTTTAAATTAAAAAAAATATTTTTAACAAACAAATTAAACTTTTTTCTTTAATAACTAGATATATTAAAAACGAATAACATTTCATTACTAAATTTGAATTAAAAAAAATTATCCAACATTTAATTCACTTCAAATTTAACTCTTTTAAATTCGAGAAAATTATCTTCTATAAAAAAATTAATTAACCCTGATACACAAGGTACAAAATAAAAATTTTTCTTTTACCCATAAAAAAAAATTCTTTCACAATACTAATACCCTATTATTAACCCCTATTGTTCAATTTATCTACTTAACTAAAAATTCTTTTTTTAACCCCTTAATTCCAAATTAAATAATAATTATTTTCACCTCAAGAAAAATTGATTTCCACAATTAACTCCTTAGTGTAAATAAAACGCTTTTTTAGCAAGCTCTAACTTGCTTTCTAGACCCACTTTCCAGTAAACCTACTTTGTTACGACTTATTTCACCTTAAAATGAAAGCGACGGGCGATATGTACATATTTTAGAGCTCCAATCATTTTATTTATCCCAATAAAATTACATTCAAATCCAAATTCATATTTATTTTAAAAAAATAATCCAAAATTAAAATTAATGTAACCCATCTCTTCTTTTTTATAAGCTATACCTTGATCTGATTTAAATTAAAAAATAATTCTTGAAAATTTATCTCCTTTTAGAATATTCTAATCTACGACGATATACAAACTAATAAAAAAAGTCTTTCAAATCGTGGACTATCGATTACAGGACAGGTTCCTCTGAACAGACTAAAAAACCGCCAAAATCTTCAATTTTCAAGAACTTAACTAATACTAATCTAGCATAATTTTACATTTACAATAATAGGGTATCTAATCCTAGTTTATCAATAAATTTCTTAACTAATAATCAAAAATAAACCCCCTCAAAATTTATAATTCCACCTAATAAATTCTCCCTTAAAATTTATTATTTCCTACATATTAATACTAAAACTAATTAAATTGTATTATTTGTATAACCGCAACTGCTGGCACAAATTTTGTTAATACTAAAAATCTTCCCCAAATCTAACTTTCATTAATATTTAAAATTTTCTACTGCGAATAACCCCTAATTATCACATTATTTAAATATTAATCTTTATATCTCCCACTAATATTTACATGTAAATATTAAATTTAATTTAACCCCTTAAAATAATAATAAAACTTTTTCTATCTAAACAAAAAAATAAACATAATTATAAATTTTATTTACCCTTCTCAAAAACCACCCCAAAATTATGACTACCTAAATTACCAATTTCCCATTAACTTAGGTTCTAGGAAATTATCTAATCAAAAACTAAAAAACTTTCTCTTATTTATCCCTAAGGCTAATTTTAATTAACTTTCCAAAAACTCTGACCTCACCTCAAAAACCCCTAGTCTTTAAATGAATTTTTATGTATAAATTCATTGTCTATTCAATAAAATGAATTAGTTAATGGAAAAAAGTAGTTTTTTTTTTTCAATAATCTTGAATTCCCATATAAATTATATATTTATATATACATCAATATTATATATTAATAACTAATATATTTATATATATATATAAACAATAATTATTGATTAATAATCAATATTTTATTATATATATATAATAATATTATTTATATATCAATGATATATTTATAAATATATAATATATAAATTTATATAGTATATTAATATATAATAAATTTATTAATATAAATTTAGAAATAATTAATACTTCTATAAATTTATAATATGGTTTTTAAATTTTTTCCTTAATAATGAATTTAAAATTATATTATTCCCTTAAATTTTATATCAATTATAAATAATTATAGGTCAGATTTATATAAATTGATTATTAATTAATAAATTAATGATACGTAATATATTAAGTAAATTTTTTTTTAGAAAAAAAACTGTTTTTTTTTTTACCTCCGAAATTAAGGTCATAAGAGCTTTTATTTAGTTAATAAAAAAAAGGTATTTTAAAAAAATGGACAAAAATTACATTTTTTCGCAACCTACAAATTATGTTTATAATTTTAAATGAATAAATAAAGTTTAAT